TCATACAATTGAACCTTTTCAAACTGTTTCTTTTTAAGAACCAAAAAAACTTGTGCCAAAATAACAGATGCCAAGAAGAACAAAAGGCCTTGGACACGTAATGGATCTTGAAGCACTATTTCTGCATCTCCCTGACCAAACCCTCCTACATTGGGATTGCTTGTTAATGGTTGATCAAGCTTGATGGATTCACCCTCTGAAACAAGAAGTTCTGGTCCTGGAGGTATAATATCAACCACTTGATATCCATCCGATGCATCAACTATGGTTATTTCATATCCTCCTTTTTCTTTACGTACTATTCTGCTTACTATACCTGCTGATGTAGCATTATAGACTGTATTGTTACTCTTGCTCCCATCAGGATAAATCTGACCCCTTCCTCTGTTCCCACCTACATATATGGGATATTTTAAGAAGTGAACGTCTTTCCTCGTAGCAGGGTCGGGGGAAAGAATGGGAAAGGCGATTTCACTATATTTCTGACCGGGAACAGGACCTATCACAAGAATATTTCTTTTATTGGGACGATAACTCTGAAAAGACAGATTTCCCATCTTTTCTCTCACCTCGGGAGAAATACGATCGGGGGGGGCTAATTCGAATCCCTCGGGTAAAATAAGAACAGCCCCTACATTCAAAGCCCCCTTTTTACCATTAGCAAGAACTTGTTTCAGTTGCATATCATAAGGGATTCGAACAACTGCTTCAAATACAGTATCAGGAAGCACGGCTTGCGGAACTTCAATATCCACGGGCTTATTAGCTAAATGGCAATTGGCACATACAATTCGTCCAGTTGCTTCTCGTGGGTTTTCATAACCCTGCTGCGCAAAAATGGGATATGCATTTGAAATAGATGCCCGAGTTATTACATATATCATGATCGATATAGAAATCGATTGAGTCATCTGTTCCTTTACCCAAGAAAAAGTCTTTCTATTTTGCATGTCCAATCATTGATCCCGGAATTTCTACAATAAATTAGATAGGTAGCTAGTATAGTTCCCTATACACGAGTCTGTCATTGTACTGGGATAATTGTACTGGAATATAGGACGAATACCTTGAAGAACTAGAAGTATAAAGAATTAAGTAAGATTGAAAATGTTTTCTTTATATACGAAGAAAGATTCTGATTTGATTGATATCAGGAGATCAAATGAGTTCTTCATTCATTCATTGAATGATAAATGACTACAAGTGAAGGAGATACACGATTTAAATAATAGAAGATCCAATATTTCACAATTGTATCTAGAATAACTGGAAAAGTGGAAACAAGACTAGATATAATTTGATCGTTATGAACCAATCCAAAATCGTTGTAGACCGAACCAATCATTAGTTCCCAACCATGGGTCGAATGAAATCCGATCCATAAATCAGTAACTAAAAGAATCAAAAAAGCTTTTATTGTGTCACTTAAGTTATAGAGGAATTCCTGAATCCAAGAATTAAGAATGACAAGTTCTTCATTACCCAGAATAAAATAACCACTTAGAATAGCGAAACAAATTATATTTGTCGAGAAATCCAAAATGATATGGAGATGATATTCATTGTGTGTTTTGACCAATTGTATCGTTTCCTTGTGTATTCCTGTACGAAGTTTTTGTATATGCGTCTCCGGGTACTCCTTTATCATTTCATCCAAGAGGAATAGTTCTTCCAATTCTATGAATCTTTCTAGAACGTTTTTCTCTTGAATATCATTCAAAAAAGTTTCGGATTTCCCGGTATTCCACCAATTAGTAACCCAAGGTTCCAGACATTTATTAAATGAGAGAGAGACCCACCAGGGCAAAAATATTATGGATGAAATATATGGGAGGGAGACCCAGGCTTTCTTTTTTTTTTTCATTTTTATCCTAAAAGGACCCTTATTCTATTTCTATATTCCTTTCCTTATAGATCCGAGATCTAAATTATTAGACAAAAATAGGAAATAGATCCATGGGTTCAATACCTTTTTATAGAACTCGTACTTCAGAGAAATATCAGATAGAGTCGACGGTTGTATTAAAAAGGAAATTAGCAAGTTTTTTTTTCAATTTTTTCTTCAGTTCATTTCAAAATACTTCAATTGGTACCCGCAAGAAATAGGCCAATTCGGCAGCTTTTTGTTCAATTTCTCGTGGAGTAAAATACTCATCAGTACGAGTCAAGGGAATGGCTCCTTGGCCTCTGATTTCCATATAAAGGACACGACGAGGATAAAGACCCTCTTTAACCTCCATTCTGATGGATTGGATATCTCTCATAAGTAAGCGAAGGAAGATGCGACGATTTATTCCAGGAAATCCCCAACGAAAAATACACACTATTCCTTCTTTTCTATCGAATCGGTCATAACCACTACCTACATTCCATGAAATTGTGCACCACAAATAGGAGCTAATGAATAGACCTGCGATCCCATAGAAAGACATCACTATCCCTTGTGGAAAAAAAATAATTTGCTGAGATGGAAATACGGATATCAGATTCCTACCAAGATAACTGGAAGTTCCAACCACTAAGAATCCTAGTGAACCTAAAAAAAGGATACAGGCCCAGAAAAAATTACTTGTTTTTCGAGACCCCATTATAAGTTCTATCCATATATGTTCTGATCGCCAATTCATACTCTACTAGATCCAGTTGCATTCGATTGGAATTGAGAGAATAACCCAAATGAATTTTACTTTCTTGATCCCGAAGTAACTTTCATTAACTAGCACTATTCTGATGTAAACCGTTAGAAGTAATTTGTTAGATACATTGACTTTCCATTTAAATAAAATATTCGCCGATCCATTTTTAATTTAACCAGCTATACCTGCATATACATGCATTTATGCGGATATCATGTATCCGCATGCATAACAGTTCTTTCATTTGTGTTCGTAAAGAGTCACATATCGTACCATATTACACTAAATAAATATCTGTATTATGATCCAGTGTTGAAATAAATTGATGAGATTTGGTCCCATCGGATCTAGACAATCTTATTTTTTTGGACATGAAGAGATAAAGAAGCCATTGCAATTGCCGGAAATACTAGGCCCACTAAAGGCACAAAAATAGAGGGTAAGTTGAGATCTGTCATAGAATGGGTGCCTCGATTTAATATTTCTATCTATTAGAAAGAGAAAGATATCTTATGATATGATAAGTATATCTATCCTAAGTATATCTATCCTAAGTATATATCATAAACTGTATTATATTTATAATATAATTTAATAATATTATTATTATTATATATAATAATAATATTATAATTATATATTAATATAAAATATAATAATTTAATTTATTAAATTATATAAATTATTAATATTTAGAAATTAATATTTATAAGTAGTTAATAAGTAGTTAATAAGTGCAAGGAATGTAGAACTAAATAAAATAAGTGTACCTATTCATCTTTCTACACGAATATGTATGATAATTCGCTTTATTAATATATTTTAATATTCTTCTCCCATCCTTATTTCTTTCTATCTTTCTAATCTAATAAGGAGTTTATAAAGATTTTATTAGGAGTTTGCGACTCTAACTAATTCGATCCATCCAACAAATGGGGATTCATAGTAAAATAAAAAACGGGGGTTATCGATAGATATAGAAATAACTTCTATTCTCTATTTTATATTTATTTCTTTTTATTTTGATTTCGATATTTTTTTTTATTGTCTATATTAATACGTAAGAAGGCCAGATAATTTTTTTTTTTTTCCCTAATTCCTCGGAGGGAAAAATTCACTTTTTTATCCTGTTGATAGAAGGTTCGTGATTACTAATCATGAATAGAGGTAGGATAAAAAAATAGATCTGGAGGAAAAAAAAAGTAATTACCCGAAACTTCTAACTCTTATTACATTACAAGTAGAACTTATGTCATCAAAGAAAACACCATTCTTTTTAGTTTTTTTTTTGATTACGATGAACTAAATACTTGTTCGCTACAAATAACTGAATTTAGTGCTATACTTTATTAATTTTTTGAATTTTGATTCAAGGGAAAGAAACCGTGGAGCTGAAATAACTCACTCAGAACACCTTTTAAAGGATTACGTGGTACAATTGGGTCAAATAAGCCTTTATGGAATAAATACTCAGCCGCTTGTGAACCATCGGGTACTGTCTTATTCAATGTTTGTTCAATTACTCTTTTACCCGCAAATGCAACGTAGGCATTAGGTTCAGAAACAATGACATCTCCCAACATACCAAAACTGGCTGTTACTCCACCGGTTGTAGGAGATGTAAGGATTGATACATAGAATAATTTTTTATTTGATTGATAATTATATGAAGCGGAAGATATTTTAGCCATTTGCATCAAACTCAAACTTCCTTCTTGCATGCGCGCTCCTCCAGAAGCACACACAATAATGACAGGTAAAGATAGATTAGTAGCATACTCGAGCAAACGGGTGATTTTCTCGCCTACTACGGATCCCATACTACCTCCCATGAACTTAAAATCCATAACTCCAATTGCTATGGGAATACTATTTAGTTGACCTATGCCTGTTTGAACAGCTTCAGTTAAACCTGTATTTCTTTGATAAGAATCGATACGATCTCTATAGGGTTCCCCCTCTGAATGAAATTCAATGGAGTCCATAGAGATCATATCTTCATCCATAGGATCCCAAGTCCCCGGATCAATCGAAAGTTCGATTCTATCTAAACTGCTCATTTTCAAATGATATCTACACTGTTCACAAATATTCATTTTTGACCTAAAAAATTTTTTATAATTTAATCCATAACAATTTTCGCATTGAACCCATAAATGTCTGTATTTTTTCTTTATACCGAAATCATTAGATCTTCTTCTTATATTGAAATCACTGCCATTTTTACTAGTTCTTATACCAGAACTCCCACTTTCACTACCAGTTACATTTTCAGTACAAACGAAACTATAAATGTAACTGTCACTGTAATTGTCGGTACCACCCGAAATGGAACTATTAATACCGACTTCAAAACGAAAAAGA